TATTTTCTCAAATTTCGTAAATTCTTTGTTCTTAGTGAAACATGTGGAATAGCTAAAATCCTAATAAAATAAAATTAAAAAAGATAAAAATTTTATTTTATTCTTCACGCCCAGGATTACGTCCCGGATCATTCGATAGGAATCCAAAGATAAAGAGAGAAACAAAAAATATTACTACTGTGTAAACGAAAAGTTTAAGAGTAAGCATTACACAATCTCCAAGATAAATTTTCGGAAAAAAAAGAGAATAGATCCTCCATTTTTACCACATATCCTATTTTGATACCAATAAATGAGGCTTTTCTAGAAATAGAAAAGAATTTCCAGATTTGCATCTCAACAATTAAATATTGTTTGTTGGAGAGAACCCTAAAATAGGTTTTTAAATAGAAATTCAGGGGTCAAAAAATGAAGTAACTCGGATTTATTGCGACTATCCAAGAATTTCAATGTTTAAATCAAGAGTTCATACTGTAAAACGGATCTAATCTTATTCGACTTTTCTCTAATAAATCATGAATTTTCTAGGATTTTATTAAAGATCTTATCGAAAACTTACAGCAGCTTGCCAAACAAAGGCTAAGAGAAAAAAAAACAAGGGTATGACTGGCATAAAATCTACGATTGGGTTCAAAAAAGCATAGGCCTCGGGCAATTTGCCTAAGAAAAAACTACTCGAATAAAGGGCAGAATTAAGACAGATCAAACTAAAGATATTTAGCATAACAGACATTTTGTTCTTGCAGATAATTGCATTTTGATTGAATTGTGGATATAAGGAAAAAGAAAGTCAGTAAGGTAGACAAAAAAATCCTTCTTTAAACCCACCCAATCAAAAATCTTCTCATTCTCAATGAGAAATAGAAGAAATCATATTTTCATACAATATCTTAATTGAATTATATGTAATGATCAATAAATTAAGTTAAGTTCTCTATCTACACTTAGCAAAAGCACAGGAATCTATTCTATAGATATTTGGACTGCAGTTGACAAACAACCAATACTAATAATATTAAATATAATTAATAATTGTATTATTAGTCTTGAATAGAAATGGGGCGTGGCCAAGTGGTAAGGCAACGGGTTTTGGTCCCGTTATTCGGAGGTTCGAATCCTTCCGTCCCAGAGCATATCCAATCTCAAAAATGTTTTGAACAAATATCCAAATGTTAAATAGACAAATAGATATTTAATCTATTCCGTAACGTAAATAAGGGAGCCCCCCCCCCTTTATTAATTAGGTATTTTTGTTTGGACCTAATGAAAAAAAGAAAATATATGTAACGGTTGAGACATAGGATAATTGAAAAATTTATTCGTTTTATAGAAAAATTAGAGATAGAGAAGAAAGGGGCATAAATTACAATATCTATGCACCAATTGAACCAATGACTATTCATGATTCCATAATTGAATCAATCCCATACCCTTTACTAAAACTAAATTAACTAAATTAGAGGAATGTTATGGTAAAACTTCGTTTGAAACGGTGTGGTAGAAAGCAACGTGCGACTTGAAAGACATGATCCGCTGTGGATTCTTACATCCACCATTTTATATAGGAATAAAGGTGCTCTTCGCTCGACATCATTTGTTCTGTTCCACAGCAACCTCCCTTTTGTTGGGTTGTAATGTAAATAGTGCATGATGAAGCTCGAGTAAAAAAGAAAGTATTCATTCATTTTTCGGGGCAAGGATCTAGGGTTAATGCCAATCAATAAATTGAACAACTTCGTAAATATATCTTCGATATCAAAATAGAAAGAGTCCACTTCGAGCAAGTTCCCAATTTTAAAGGACATTTTGTTGGAATTAATCAAACTTTTTCGATACAAAGTGTATCATTCGGAATCAGTCGTCCACAGGATTCTTTGATAAAAAAAATCACAAACAAAAAAGGGTATGTTGCTGCCATTTTGAAAGGATTAAAAAACACCGAAGTAATGTCTAAACCTAATGATTTAAAACAAAGATAAAGGATCCTAGAACAAGGAAACACCTTTTAAATTGTCTCAATAACGGAATCAGATTAAAGAAAGAATATAAATAGATTTGAAACGAGACAAATAAAAAGGGGTAAAGACTACTCAATAAATAAAGATTTTTCTTTGAACTATTTGACAGTTATCCAACTTGAGTTATGAGTACGAATGGATGGTTTCATTTTTTAAGAAGGAAGAAGAAAAGGGTGAATGGAATTAAATAAGAGTCTAATTCATTTTAGGATTTTATGGAATCATTTGTCATTTATTAGAATTCCATACACAGACAAAACTTCAAACCAAATCATTTTATCTTGAGCCGTACGAGGAAAAAACTTCCTATACGTTTCTCGGGGGGGGTATTGTTTATCTATATCTATCCCAATGACCCGTCTATCGAATCATTGCAATTGATGTTCGGTCCCGAAGAGAAGGAAAAGATCTTCAGAAAGTGGGTTTTTATGATCCGATAAAGAATGAAACAAATTTAAATGTTCCTGCTATTCTATACTTCCTTGAAAGGGGTGCTCAACCTACAGGAACTGTTCGGGATATTTTAAAGAAAAACGGGCTTTTTAAGGAGCTTTTCCCTAATCAAACGGAATTCAATTAAGGAAATACAAACAAATTAGGGGGGGGGTGTTAACTTATATATCCCCCCCCTTTTTCCGCTCTGTCCGTATCGATTTATTTTATCATTACTTCTACCCAATCCTATGCTTTAGAACGACAAAACTTTCTTTTTTTCCTATAAAAAAAACGTGGACATTCCCTTCAATTGGTCGGTTTCATTGGAACTTTATTAACAAAAAAGGAATCAAGTTTTCTTATTCCACTTAGATAGATTGAATATATTATGCATTATGGATAAAAGAAATCCGAGATTTTTCACTTCTTACTTATTATTGATTTCTCCGTCTATACTTTTTCTATCTGTGTAGGTTAGAATTAGATATATGGTGCCAGTCTAACACAAGTTCAAATTGAATATTATTCAAATATTCAATTTGAAAAAAAAAATTATAAAAATTCTATTTTGAGTTTTTCCATTGTATTCTTTTTTTGTCAACATTTATATTGACAACAGTGTATCGAACAAATATAATTCTTCGTGATAAATGAAGTGGATCTTTTTCTTTCTGGCCCGTAGGTTTCGGTTTTACTTTTATTTCAATTTTACTTTCATTTCAAGTGGTGGGTCCTTTTGAAAAAGTATATAATATAAAAAAGAAAAAGGAGGGGCCTATCTATTTTCTATTTTGCATTTATCTATATTTTTTTTTATTTATTCTGATTATATCTACACATTTTTTTTTTGGGTTGCTAACTCAACGGTAGAGTACTCGGCTTTTAAGTGCGGCTAAGATCTTTTACACATTTGGATGAAGGGAAGGATTCGTCCATACCATCGGTAAAGTTTGTAAGACCACGACTGATCCTGAAAGGGAATGAATGGAAAAAAGAGCAGGTCGTAGCAACGGATAGTTCTGAGAATATTTGATTTTGGTCGGGCTAAAACCTTGTTGGAATTCTTGGAAGGAACAAAATGAAGTTGGGTCGAATTAATAAATGGATAGGGCTCTAGGGCTTCAATTTCAATTCATTATCATTATAATAGGGAAAGAAAAAGTAACGGGCTTTTGTTCTTGATTTGAATAATCCCCCATCTAATTAGATGTTAAAAATATATTAGTACCTGATGCGGGAAAGGCTTTCCCCCCATGAGTGAGTAGATTCTCTATTTTTTTAATTTAATGAATCCTAATTATTGCCATTCCCTAATATAGAATGGAGATGTGTGTGTATAAGAAGCAGTATGTTGATAAATCAAATTTTTCCAAAATCAAAAGAGCGATTAAGTTGAAAAAAAAAAAAAATAAAGGATTTTTAACCATCTTGTTTTGTTATCCTATAACATAGTCTAATGAACATAGACTAATGAAATAGAAAAAAGAGAGGATAGAGAATCTGTTGGTAAGTTTATCTGTCTCCGAGGTATCTATATTTAGATAATACCTTGTTTTGACTGTATCGCACTATGTATCATTTCATAACCCTCCTAATCTTCTACTTTTGGTTCAAATAGAATTTAAAATGGAGGAACTTCAAAGATATTTACAGCTAGATAGATTTCAGCAACCCGATTTTCAATATCCACTTATACTTCAAGAGTATATTTATGCACTTGCTCACGATCATGATTTAAATCAATCTATTTTTTTAGAAAATTCAGGTTATGACAAGAAATATAGTTTACTAATTGTGAAACGTTTAATTACTCGAATGTATCAACAGAATCATTTTTTTATTTCTGTTAATGATTCTAACAAAAATCAAATTTTGGGGCGAAACAAAAATTTGTATTATCAAATAATATCTGAGGGATTTGCATTTATTGTCGAAATACCTTTTTCTCTACGACTAATATCTTCTCTAGAACGGAAAAATACATTCCAATCTCAGAATTTACGATCAATTCATTCCATATTTCCTTTTTTAGAGGACAATCTTTCACATTTAAATTGTGTGTTAGATATACTAATACCCCATCCCGTCCATCCGGAAATCTTGGTTCAAACTCTTCGTTTTTGGGTAAAAGATGCCTCTTCTTTGCATTTATCACGATTCTTTCTACACGAGTATTGGAATACTTTTATTAACCTAAAGAAAACTAGCTCTTCTTTTTCAAAAAGAAATAAAAGATTCTTCTTCTTCTTATATAATTCTCATGTATATGAATACGAATCCATTTTTTTCTTTCTCCGCAAACAATCTTCTCATTTACGATCAACATCTTCTGGAATCTTTCTTGAACGAAAAAATTTCTATGGAAAAATGGAGCGTCTTGTAGAAGTCTTTGTTAAAGATTTTCAAAGTAACCTGCGGTTGTTCAAGGATCCATTCATGCATTATGTTAGGTATCAAGGAAAATTCCTTTTGGCTTCAAAAGAAACTTCTTTTTTAATAAAGAAATGGAAATATTACATTGTTCATTTTTGGCAATGTTATTTTTAC